GAGAAATACGATCGGGGGGGGCTAACTCGAATCCCTCGGGTAAAATAAGAACAGCCCCTACATTCAAAGCCCCTTTTTTACCATTAGCAAGAACTTGTTTCAGTTGCATATCATAAGGGATTCGAACAACTGCTTCAAATACAGTATCAGGAAGCACGGCTTGCGGAACTTCAATATCCACGGGCTTATTAGCTAAATGGCAATTGGCACATACAATTCGTCCAGTTGCTTCTCGTGGGTTTTCATAACCCTGCTGCGCAAAAATGGGATATGCATTTGAAATAGATGCCCGAGTTATTACATATATCATGATCGATACAGAAATCGATTGAGTCATCTGTTCCTTTACCCAAGAAAAAGTATTTCTATTTTGCATGTCCAATCATTGATCCCGGAATTTCTACAATAAATTAGATAGGTAGCTAGTATAGTTCCCTATACACGAGTCTGTCATTGTACTGGAATAATTGTACTGGAATATAGGACGAATACCTTGAAGAGCTAGAAGTATAAAGAATTAAGTAAGATTGAAAATGCTTTCTTTATATACGAAGAAAGATTCTGATTTGATTGATATCAGGAGATCAAATGAGTTCTTCATTCATTCATTGAATGATAAATAACTACAAGTGAAGGAGATACACGATTTAAATAATAGAAGATCCAATATTTCACAATTGTATCTAAAATAACTGGAAAAGTGGAAACAAGACTAGATATAATTTGATCGTTATGAACCAATCCAAAATCGTTGTAGACCGAACCAATCATTAGTTCCCAACCATGGGTCGAATGAAATCCGATCCATAAATCAGTAACTAAAAGAATCAAAAAAGCTTTTATTGTGTCACTTAAGTTATAGAGGAATTCCTGAATCCAAGAATTAAGAATGACAAGTTCTTCATTACCCAGAATAAAATAACCACTTAGAATAGCGAAACAAATTATATTTGTCGAGAAATCCAAAATGATATGGAGATGATATTCATTGTGTGTTTTGACCAATTGTATCGTTTCCTTGTGTATTCCTATACGAAGTTTTTGTATATGCGTTTCCGGGTACTCCTTTATCATTTCATCCAAGAGGAATAGTTCTTCCAATTCTATGAATCTTTCTAGAACGTTTTTCTCTTGAATATCATTCAAAAAAGTTTCGGATTTCCCGGTATTCCACCAATTAGTAACCCAAGGTTCCAGACATTTATTAAATGAGAGAGAGACCCACCAGGGCAAAAATATTATGGATGAAATATATGGGAGGGAGACCCAGGCTTTCTTTTTTTTTTTCATTTTTATCCTAAAAGGACCCTTATTCTATTTCTATATTCCTTTCCTTCTAGATCCTAGATCTAAATTATTACACAAAAATAGGAAATAGACCCATGGGTTCAATACCTTTTTATAGAGCTCGTACTTCAGAGAAATATCAGATAGAGTCGGCGGTTGTATTAAAAAGGAAATTAGCAAGTTTTTTTCCATTTTTTCTTCAGTTCATTTCAAAATACTTCAATTGGTACGCGCAAGAAATAGGCCAATTCGGCAGCTTTTTGTTCAATTTCTCGTGGAGTAAAATACTCATCAGTACGAGTCAAGGGAATGGCTCCTTGGCCTCTGATTTCCATATAAAGGACACGACGAGGATAAAGACCCTCTTTAACCTCCATTCTGATTGATTGTATATCTCTCATAAGTAAGCGAAGGAAGATGCGACGATTTATTCCAGGAAATCCCCAACGAAAAATACACACTATTCCTTCTTTTCTATCGAATCTGTCATAACCACTACCTACATTCCATGAAATTGTGCACCACAAATAGGAGCTAATGAATAGACCTGCGATCCCATAGAAAGACATCACGATCCCTTGTGGAAAAAAAATAATTTGCTGAGATGGAAATACGGATATCAGATTCCTACCAAGATAACTGGAAGTTCCAACCACTAAGAATCCTAGTGAACCTAAAAAAAGGATACAGGCCCAGAAAAAATTACTTGTTTTTCGAGACCCCATTATAAGTTCTATCCATATATGTTCTGATCGCCAATTCATACTCTACTAGATCCAGTTGCATTCGATTGGAATTGAGAGAATAACCCAAATGAATTTTACTTTCTTGATCCCGAAGTAACTTTCATTAACTAGCACTATTCTGATGTAAACCGTTAGAAGTAATTTGTTAGATACATTGACTTTCCATTTAAATAAAATATTCGCCGATCCATTTTTAATTTAACCAGCTATACCTGCATATACATGCATTTATGCGGATATCATGTATCCGCATAAATGCATAATAGTTCTTTCATTTGTGTTCGTAAAGAGTCACATATCGTACCATATTACACTAAATAAATATCTGTATTATGATCCAGTGTTGAAATAAATTGATGAGATTTGGTTCCATCGGATCTAGACAATCTTATTTTTTTGGACATGAAGAGATAAAGAAGCCATTGCAATTGCCGGAAACACTAGGCCCACTAAAGGCACAAAAATAGAGGGTAAGTTGAGATCTGTCATAGAATGGGTGCCTCGATTTAATATTTCTATCTCTATCTATTAGAAAGAGAAAGATATCTTATGATATGATAAGTATATCTATCCTAAGTATATATCATAAACTGTATTATATTTATAATATTATTTATTATATTATAATATTATTTATTATATATAAAAATATTATTTAATAATTATATTTATATATAATATAAATATTATAATTATATTATAATTTATAATTATTTATTAATAATTTATTAAATAAAAAAATATTAATATTTAGAAATTCATATTTATAAGAAATTCATATTTATAAGTAGTTAATAAGTGCAAGGAATGTAGAACTAAATAAGATAAGTGTACCTATTCATCTTTCTACACGAATATGTATGATAATTCGCTTTATTAATTAATTTTATTATTCTTTTCCCATCCTTATTTCTTTCTATCTTTCTAATCTAATAAGGAGTTTATTATGAAAATAAAAGATTTTATTAGGAGTTTGCGACTCTAACTAATTCGATCCATCCAACAAACGGGGATTCATAGTAAAAAATGGGGGTTATCGATAGATATAGAAATAACTTCTATTCTCTATTTTATATTTATTTCTTTTTATTTGGATTTCGATATTTTTTTTTATTGTCTATATTTTATTGTCTATATTAATACGTAAGAAGGCCAGATAATTTTTTTTTATTTTCCCTAATTCTAATTCCTCGGAGGGAGAAATTCACTTTTTTATCCTGTTGATAGAAGGTTCGTGATTACTAATCATGAATAGAGGTAGGATAAAAAAATAGATCTGGAGGAAAAACGAAAAAGTAATTACCCGAAACTTCTAACTCTTATTACAAGTAGAACTTATGTCATCAAAGAAAACACCATCCTTTTTCGTTTTTTTTGATTACGATGAACTAAATATTTGTTCGCTACAAATAACTGAATTTAGTACTATACTTTATTCATTTTTTGAATTTTGATTCAAGGGAAAGAAACCGTGGAGCTGAAATAACTCACTCATAACACCTTTTAAAGGATTACGTGGTACAATTGGGTCAAATAAGCCTTTATGGAATAAATACTCAGCCGCTTGTGAACCATCGGGTACTGCCTTATTCAATGTTTGTTCAATTACTCTTTTGCCCGCAAATGCAATGTGGGCATTAGGTTCAGCAACAATGACATCTCCCAACATACCAAAACTGGCTGTTACTCCACCGGTTGTAGGAGATGTAAGGATTGATACATAGAATAATTTTTTATTTGATTGATAATTATATGAAGCGGAAGATATTTTAGCCATTTGCATCAAACTCAAACTTCCTTCTTGCATGCGCGCTCCTCCAGAAGCACACACAATAATGACAGGTAGAGATCGATTAGTAGCATACTCGATCAAACGGGTGATTTTCTCGCCTACTACAGATCCCATACTACCTCCCATGAACTTAAAATCCATAACTCCAATTGCTATGGGAATACCATTTAGTTGACCTATGCCTGTTTGAACAGCTTCAGTTAAACCTGTCTTTCTTTGATAAGAATCGATATGATCTCTATAGGGTTTCCCCTCTGAATGAAATTCAATGGGGTCCATAGAGACCATATCTTCATCCATAGGATCCCAAGTCCCCGGATCAATCGAAAATTCGATTCTATCTGAACTGCTCATTTTCAAATGATATCCACACTGTTCACAAATATTCATTTTTGACCAAAATTTTTTTTTATAATTTAATCCATAACAATTTTCGCATTGAATCCATAAATGTCTGTATTTTTTTTTTCTACCGAAATCATTAGATCTTCTTCTTATATTGAAATCACTGCCATTTTTACTAGTTCTTATACCAGAACTCCTACTTTCACTACCAGTTCCATTTTCAGTACAAATGAAACTATAAATGGAACTGTCACTGTAATTGTCGGTACCACCCGAAATGGAACTATTAATACTGACTTCAAAACGAAGATAATTATCAATGCAACTATTAATGTGATTATTCCAACTAGATTGAGTATCATATATGTAATGATAATAGTTGTGATTGTTTCTCTTAGACCCATTATTTAAATAACTAGAAAAAAAACTTTCTAGTTCACTCAGAAAAGAACTATCATTGTCAATCTCAAAAATATGATTTTCAATATCAAAACATACAGAAAAACAGTCACCATTACTATTCCTAACTAAAAAAGTGTCATCAGAGATCAAACTCCAAATATCCCTGATATCAAATAAATAATCAACATTTCTGAAACTATAACTGTCACTATCACTCCGACTAGGAATGTTTTTCTCCGTACTATTTAGAATGGGTTTTTCACTTCCACTGGTATGTCCAATAGCATCAAGACTATCCATTGATTTATTTAGTCCACACCTATGTTCTAACTTATCGTTAGACAACATCGAATTGAACCACCATTTTTCCATAGAGTCTTCTTGCCCCCTATTTGATGAAAATACAATAGATGAATAGTCATTCCATG